ATCATCTATTCTATCTATGCTTCGGTATCGCATTCCTAGTCCATTCCGGAATAGTCTTGGCAGAAATGAAAAAAGAGGACTTGACATTCGGCCTAGGTCCTCATCCTCAGGTAAAGGTCTTTTTTTTTATTGGTCTTTTTCCTGGGGCGCAGGGAGTATTTACTTAGGCGTTCAAGATCCTGAAATCGCCTATTGCGATGGGGGAAACGCCTTCTCGCCCCCGCCTAGTCCGGTTCAATTGCCGGAAGAACCGGTTACTCCCCCCGCGGCTCCGCCGGTACCGCAACCTGTTGTTATCCCCCAATTGGCCCAGCCTCTTATCTCGGATGACACCCGAAGGAGCCAACCGGTACGGAGCCCTTAATTTCGGGGGGAATGAGGACCTAGGCCGAATGGTGTCCATTATCTACGCGCAAGCCATAGTTGAACGAGATGTGGAGGCAGCATTGGTGGATGATGGATTTCGTCCCAATTCCTTTTTAGCTAGATATACCGAAATTCGGGGAGTTCTCCATTCTCCGCAAGGGGAGCTTTTGACTGAACGCACCTATAACTCATACGTCACTCAGATAAGGGAACGTGGCACCCGACAAAGCGTTCCCTATCGGCGGATTATAAGAGCCATCCAGAACGATGATCTCTTTTTAGAACGATGATCCCTCTTTATAAAAGAGATCATCGTTTTTGAGTTGGCTTGATGTGGCGTTTATACGATGAGGTTGCTAAGAAGGGGATTGACTTCCTGCTCTTCTTTTGTGCATCTTTCTTTCTCCCACTCATCGCCTTCAATGAGTTCATATGCCGGAGCTCGTGGTGAAGTTACCAATCGGATTGTGGTACCAGTAGCAAACAGCATTACCATCATCATTACAAGGAGGTTTGATACCTGCAATCTGCAACACAATATTAGTTGGAAGAAGGTGCTCAAACAGACGCCAGTTCCACTCACCATTATTGTCAACATAATTCTTAATTGGCCTAGCAAGCTCAACAGAAGGGATTTCAGAGAGGGACAAGTTTTTCAAAGGGCCGAGATCTCCCACCCAGTGGTCTTGCCAAAACTTTATGGAAGAGCCATCTCCAACTTCCCATTTAACGCCCAGTTTGATATCCTGGAAAAGTTTAGTGAGACTACGCCATAAGTGGGAACAATTGATGACATTAGGCGGTACCCTTCCTTCAGGGCGGAACTTATATTTGGCTCTAAGGACCTGGACCCAAAGCTGATCCGGTCTCGAGATCAAAGCAAACCCAATCTTCATCAACAGAGCTTGATTCTGACTAGAGAGCTTCTTCAAACCACAACCACAAAATTGTTGAGGCCTACACATTTCCTTCCAACTCACCAAACTGGTTCTATGTTGATCAACTGTAGAGTTCCATATGAAATCACGAGTGATTTTTTCAAGTTTTGAACACAATGAGGCTGGCAGCTGAGAGGTTTGCATCGTGTAAAGAGGGATAGATGATAAAACAGCCTTGGCAAGCGTAATACGCCCCGCAAGGGAAAAATTCCTAGCATTCCACCCCGAAAGCTTCTGTTTGACTTTTTCTTCAATATACGCATAGGTGCTCTTATTAACACGGCTGTGAAGGAGAGGAACGCCAAGGTACTTGCCGAGGTTATCAGTAAGTTGGTATCCCAGTTTGTTACAGATGCGAAAAGCATCACGAGTGGGAATTTTACGAGAGAGAAAAATGTTGGACTTAGAACCACTGACCTTATGCCCTGAGCTTACACAAAATTCATCAATGATAAATTTCATCAAGTCAATTTGTTCATCATCAGAGGACCCGAACAGGATAAGATCATCAGCGAAGAATAAATGTGAGAGCAACGGACCTGATCTGCCCAGTTTAATGGCTTTCCAATGACCCTTATTAACATGGAGATTAATGGCCTGGGAAAGACGTTCCATGCAGAGCACAAAGACATAAGGTGACATGGGGTCACCTTGTCTTACCCCTCTTGAAGGGCGAAATTCTTCCGTAGGGCTCCCATTCCAAAGAATTTGCATGGAGGCAGTCGAAATGCAAGTCATGATAACATTGATCAGATTCGAAGGTAAACCAGCATCATTCAATGTGTCTTCGATGAAATCCCAACGAAGCCGATCGAAGGCCTTTTCAAGGTCAACCTTAACAGCTACCCAACCTCTCTTTCCTTTTTTGAGGCGCATGGAATGAATAATCTCTTGAGCTATAATGACATTGTCTGTAATGGAACGCCCAGCTATAAAGCTTGACTGATAAGGGAGTATAAGCTGGGGCATGATCGGTTTCAACCTGTTAGCAACAACCTTCGTAATAATCTTATAAAGAACAGAGCACAAGCTTATAGGGCGAAATTCCTTGAACCTCTCAGGTCTAGCAACTTTGGGAATGAGTGCAATGAGGGTGCGATTAAGTTCTGGCTCCAAGCCTTCACCACGAAAAACAGATTGCACTAATTTATAAACAGAGGGACCCCATTGATGTTGGAAGAAAAGTGCTGGCAATCCATCCACTCCCGGAGATTTCATTGGCTTCATGCCAAACAAGGCATCATGGACTTCCTCAATAGTGACATCTCTCCCGAGATTCGCAATAACATTCGAGTCAAGCTTAGGAAAGAGTCCCCTGAATTTTTAAGGTGTCATCGGAACTAGTGTAGAGAGATTTGAAAAAACTCACCGCCATGCTTCTCAGGGTGGCATCATCAGAGTACCACATCCCAGCATCATCTTTCAAGCTAAAGATGATATTTCTATGCCTCCGCTTCACTGCTTTGGCATGATAATAGGCAGTGTTGCGATCCCCCAAGCTAATCCAATCGCTTCTCGACTTCTGGAACCAGAGAAGCTCTTCTTGGAGGCAAACTTCCTCAAATTCCTTCGTGAGATCTTTTTCAAGATTCTCTAAGAAGTGGGATCTCGATTTCTCAAGAGATTTTTGAATTCCTTCCAAAGCGCTTTGAGTCTTCGCTTCATCTGGATAATGTGCCCGAAAACGTTGGTGTTCCAAGAGGAGAGATTACACGTCAGCTGCTTAATGTTTTCGGGTAGGGTCCGAGTCTCGTTCCAGGAGTCCACAACGACTTGATTAAACTGGGCATGAGAGGCCCACGCAGCCAAAAAAAACACTTAAATTGGGCCCATAGGCCGTTCCACCAGATTTAAAAACATTAAGTAAAATGGGCCTATGATCTGAATTAATCTGGGCCTGATGAAACACAGAGGCATCGGGGAAGAGGTCAAGCCAGCCTTGGTTGCAAAGAGCGCGATCCAGACGCGCTAAAGTGGTACCCCTCCTCCAGGTTCAATTTGGGCCATACATCTGGAAAGCGCTGGTTCGAGCCCAGCTCGTGATAAGGCCTTTTTTTTGTCATATCCCTTTGTCTCGCTTGTTCTTGTTATATTCAGTTCCTTCCATCGCTCAACTCTTTGTTGAATATTGAATTCGCCCGATATAAGATTAGCACCTACTGGGATCATAAAGCGGTCCGCCCTTACACTGAATATCTACATAAAGATGGGGAGTGGTTAGGATTTGTTGGTGACCATCGATCGGCCTATTCCGGGTGATAGTAAGACATAGCCTCCTCCCCTGGGCTTTCTCGGCCCGGTATGACTAATCCTGAAGTGGAGCTAGGGTAAGACAGGTAGCCTAAAGAACTTATAGCTCACTCAGTCAGTTCAGTTACTCTTCTTTCGTAAGCCTTAGGAAAGGAGAGATTCGGTATTAGCTAGTGAATCAGAAGCGGAGACAGGCCGAGATAAGCATGTCACTTGCTTGACTCAACGCATGTTAGGGAAAGAGTTATAACTAGGTCCTAAACCAATCCAAAAAAGAAAGATGGGATAGCTAGCTCCCAATCCGATAGGCCAGACAGGCAATGAGTGGACTGGCAAGCAAGCATGAGACTGTCTTTATGTGCATTCCTTTTATTTAAGACAGCCAGGGAAAGGATCTCAAGTCAAAGGGAATCTGCTATCTGATTGCCCCATCTCCATTAAAGTCTTAGCCAGTGCTTCTTTCCGCACGAACGGGGGCTGTTGTTCCAGCTCCAGGTAATTTCTTTTTTGAACGATCCCAAGTGCTAGCCGAAAGGCTGATTCGGATGCTGCTTTCACTGCCATAGTTGAAGGAAGGAGAGCTGCAAGTCTAGCAGCAAATCCTTCTCACAACATTTCTCGATATGAAGAATAGCCGCTTAGTTTCGGTTTCGTAGTCAAGGGATGAGACTTGACTTCTTCCCCCGCTTAGGCACCTTAAGCGCTAGTTCTGCTTTTAAGAGAATATCGCTTTGTCATTCAATTCTTCCTATTCTCCTGCTACAAATGCCAAAACAAACACTAATTCAGTCTAATGCGCCTACCCACCCACCTTAGATGCTTTGGCACAAGGTTACCAATTAGAAAACATTCAACCTTCCCCAGCTAGCCCGTAAACGCCTTTCTTACCTCTATTAGCAGTACGTGAGCGCTTACCTAGCTTGCACAAATTTACTTAAATCCTTATAAGAAGAGACTGTCTTATACCATAAGAAGCAGGACTTGTGTGCTTGGTTAGGCGGAAAAAAAAGGAATTTTCAAGCCTACCCTATTACCCCGGACGGCTTAGCCCGTATTGCAAGTTCTTGGCAGGGTCTTAGGCTTGTCCTCCCCGCTCTGAAAAGAATTTCAAATCCTTTATTGGAAATGAAAGTAAGCACTTGAAGCACACAGTTAAGAAAGAATGGACTTGCATTTTCCTTATCCGGTTAACATAGCTTACCGCTGTATTGCCTGCCTTTACTGACACAGGAGACTAAATAGACTTTAGTGCTCGGGGCTGAACAACAAGCAGCGGAGATGATCTGGGCATCTCAGAAAGTCCCATCACAGCCAATCCTTGTGGAGAAGACAGCTTTTAGCAAAAGTTACACGGCACGGTACGACCTCTCTTACTTTTTTTGGATTGGTTGCGAAAAGGCATCCTTTTCTGGTCAAGGTATCCACGGGCCCTGTTCCGCTTCATCTAAGCGTCTTTGAATCAGAAGCTGTGTGGGAGAGAGGACGCCGTAGCCTTTAACTCTAATTAAGGTCTGGTGTGGGGATAACAGGCGACAGAAGGATGACGGCTTTATATTATATTGGGAACGTAGCATAGAAAGGGTTCTCCGCAGTGAACCAAATGATCTAGCCAATCATTCTCCTAACAGTCTACCGATTATCCAAGTTCGGTAGACTGTAAGTTCCTAGGTCATATCGCAATTACTCCATTGAGAGTAAGAGTAAGATCTGTTCGATATGTAAGTGGTCTAGTCACTACCTGTAAGGCAAGCCCCACAGACACCTTACTACTTTCTAAGCTTTCTCTCTTGTCTCGCCAATCTAGTATTGCCGTATAAGAGAACTGTATTGCAAAATTCTGTTATTCAGATCCGTTGAGCAGAGGTGGAAGATGCCCTTTTCGGACTAAATAGAAAGATTCCAGTTAGCCCAAGCCCAGAGGCAATCAAGCCTTGGAAACTAGTTCAAATAGAACTCAAAACTAGGCAATCCAACTTCTATTGACTTCCCTGGAACTAGCTGCCATTTCATCGGTTGTCGGAAGAGCAGTAGGTCTTGGTGCTTGAGTCAGTCCGTGGGAAGAAGAGATCTTAGTTAACCCCTTTCACTAAGGCTAGCCTTCTCTCTCTAACGTCTTGGTATTGGATCCGACTTCGATCGGAGAAAGCCTCTGGAATTGGAACAGATGTGGTTCGCCCGGTTGCTTACTGATCCCTCGCTCGGGTAGAGGGAGAAGCCCAGATGTCACTCCATCGATACAACGTCTTGAGCGACTGCGATGAAGAGGGAGATGCTTGACTCGACTGGAAATAAATGACGGGTCGACAACTCCGAATCACAAGCTATTTACTACTGTATTACACGGTAAGTTAAATGGTGTGCCTTGTTATAGTTATAGAAAGTACATAAATTTGTGTAGGAACGCTAAAAAGTATAGATACTATGTTCTTGTCTGATTAGGCTAGGTCTTTTTCCTTTTAGGAGTGAGGAAGGCATATATAAGGCATAGATCACTAAAGGCTCCTTTCCCTTATATATGATAGCACCAGACGCGCCCCCGCCTTCCTTGTTCAAGTAGAAAAAGAGTGTCGGGGCGTAGCTTTGTTTGTGGGGGAGGTTTTCCTTGATCTCTATGACCTCTCCGAAAGGGCCACACGATATGAATGGCTGCTTAAGGAAGAGGCCAAAAGCAAAGGAAGGCTTCTTTCTTCCCAAGACACTGACTATCGTGACCAAAACTTTGAAATTGATGTGGCTGAGATTTGCCTGAAACAACCTATGGTCTGCAATCCTCTTAGGCCAAGGGATGTTGAGGCTCCGGTATCACAGGCCGTAAAAAGAGAAGTAGTAGAAAATATTAGGCCTTATACTTTTGATATTTCGAAGCCTAGTGAAATTTTGGATTATCTCTTGGTCAATAACGCCCTGAAACTGTCCGAAGGCCATGAAATTCCTTCTTAAGAAGAACTTAAGAAGAATAATAATTATTGCAAGTGGCATAATTATAGACATTATACTAATGAATGTCTTACTTTTCGGAATGTGATACAGGATTTCGTGGATAAGGGGACCTTGAAGTTTCCGGAGAAGACTAAGGCTGACATGAGGATCGATTCAAACCCTTTACCAACCCCTACGGTCACACTGAATGTGGCTACGGCTGACCTTCGAAAGCAGGCTGAGCCACGGTCATTAGTAGCCTTCGTCTTTCTGATACATGATGGGTACTAAAATAAATTCCTAAAATAAGTTCTGTGTATTGATTTAGCCGCTTAAGGAGATCAATGTGTAGTGGAAGAGTCTACCTTTGATCAGCGAATTACTGATTTCATCTGCTTATGCGTCTGTTGCTTCGGCTGATACGATCCTACGTTGATTGGCTTAAAGTGCCAAATAACGCATTCTAGAAGCCAAGCCTCTGGCAGTTGAATTGGTTTCCGCCTATCTTATATGCTTTCTTATGCCTTTGTAGTGCCTAAAGACAAGTGAACGAAGTGGCCTTTTGGTAAGGGACACGAGTGAACAAGGGAGAGGTTAAACCGCTTACTAGTGGCGAAAGAGCTTCTATATCGAAGTTCCACATCGTTGTGACTCCTAGACAAAGACTAGCTGCATTTGTCCACTTTTCTGCTGACTCTGAAGACTTTCTTTCCACGGGTGGCATTACGTGAAACGAAAATCTTCCTTATATATATATTAATACAGCTACCTTGTTCAACGAGATACCATTCCATAAAAGGGGCCATGGCTGCGAACCATAAGCAAAGGAGGCAAAGCTGTTCCTTGAGTTTGTCCATCGAGCCAGTAGAACGCTTTCCAAGGGTGGAAAGCGGACAGATGCCATCGAATCGGATGTGAACAAATTCCTGAAATCCGCTCTTAGAGTTCGAGAATCCAAGCGCAGGCAAGTCAGCTAGCGAAGCAAGGGGCAAAGAAAGGGTAAAAAGCCAGTTCCGTGCCTATAGTCATTCCTCTCTCTGGTATAAATTCCTTCTCTCCCTGCTCTCAGTCAGTCCAGGCCAAGGGGAAAAGGCTTGTAAAGAGTATAGGGTACCAAGCAATCTCGCAAGCTTCAGTTTTCCAGTTCAGAATCCGATGTGCGGAAAAGAATCCTAGGTTAAGGCAGTAGCACGGTACGGGATCAGTCCCTTGTTCTCAGTGCTTAGTGTGAAATGACTTAGTCAAGAGATCATAGGATACCGGAAAAGGAAGAAGGTGGATACGGATTTGATTCCGATTCGGAAAAGAAGATGGATAATCTCTATAGTCAAGGTTGGTTTGAAAGAAAAAAATCAAGGTTTCACCCCACCAGACTCGACCTTTGGGAGCCCTTGATCCTCAAAGGCAGAGGGATTTCCCAGCTACGAGGGTAGGAGGGCAGTGACATATAAAGAATATTCCTTCCGCCGGGGGTTAAAACACCGCCTTTAGTTTATGGACTCTAGCTTATTAGGAGAAAAGGCTCTTGTTTCAAAAGAAAGACCGGACCATGGACTGGACGAGAGAGGGGAATAGGGACTTGATATGACTTGGAAGCTGCCTTTTCTTGTCTTGTGGCAAGCGTAAAGGGCTTTCTTTTTCGGATCAAGGAAAGGTTTGGAAGGCTCTTTCTCTTAGAGCCTGGCTCGCCTGACTTCCCGGGCTCGCAAGTGACTTCTTGCTTTTGGCCGCTCTTGCTCGCTTAAGGCCTCGTTCAGTCCCTTCACTCGAAGGTTCCGAGTGGGCTTTCAGTTGGTACGCTGCGCTGGCGGGCGAGTTCCGACTATTAGATGACGGATGGATGGCAGGCTGGAAGGCTGGGTAGCTTCCGGGAAAGACTTCGCACGGAACTCACTCTGGGAAAGAATGAACAACGATTAACATCGCCTGAGTCCCTAGACGCATGAGTTGCTCCTGTTGTAGGCGCTGGAACGGGAGTAGTAGTTGCCTAAATTGACATAGACCTTCCTGGTCTCACCACCGAAACCGAAACATGTACAAAAGAAGCAGACACACAGGAAGTAATAAGAATGACTATGCGCAGGCACCGGTAATCAAAAAGGGAAAGAATGATTGTAGCGAGTTACGGGAAGGCGGTAAGTTCAGTAAGTCAAGCCCTAAAGATTAGAGGAAGCGATCTTTAGAGGCATTAACCCGGCTCCGAAATTGCGTAATGTGCCTTTCTCTCTCCTTTTTATTTCCTCGAGAGAGGGGGATCTGAAAATAAAGGTCAGGCAATCGCTTATCTTGTGTTGGTCCAATAAGAAAGGCCTCGATATGAGAACTGACAGGCCTTTAGCCCTCTTCTTGAAATCAATAAAAGAGCACTGGCGAGCACGGCGCAACCCATTGATTGAATTTCCATTCCAACCCACAACATTGATTGAATTTTCAACCCATGAGTAAAGGATTTACAACCACGCCTAGTTCCTTTAGTTCCGAGCCTGCCGTTAGGAGAACGGATTCCAAGGCGGCGGCAAAGCCTACTAGTAAGAGCCCGGCCACGTATCAAGATGGAATGTCCCAAGTGAGTCGTAACAATACCAGCACGTGGTAGTCTGAATCAACTACTCCTGTTTTCTCTCCCTGACCAAGGGCCCCTCAGAGGAACTACTCATCTCTCGATTCCTTTGTTTGACATTCCCATCTTTCTTCCTTATTCTAGACAAATAAGCAAGTAAACTACCTTTGAGAGACCGGACAATGGAACTATCAAATCTCACTGCAATCATCATATACGCAATTACATGATCTGTCAGCGAAAATCACCCTAGGCAAACTGTTAAAGTGTCTTAAACCCTCAAAAACAGGCCATACAGCAAGGATTTGAAATCGATATCTACCAGGTTTAGCCAGATCTGTATGATAGATTGGTCTGCCCTCCAAGCCAAGAGTTCCAGGGGCTCAGTAAACCCTACCACCGATCATACACTGGAAATCAAAGAAATGAACTAGTCAACTTCCTTCCACCATCCTATACCTATATGAGAAAGACAGATGAAGAAGACTATCATACTCTTTTTCCGGTTTTGGACTCCCTTCAACGAGTATGAGTTCAAGTGCTGAAAATACCGCTTTTGATTCGGTTGAAAATCATTCTTTGTTATAGTTGAGGCGGAATCTTCCCCCGTAGCGCTAACTAGAAAAGGCGTTAATGAGATCTAATATATAAATATCTATATCAGAAGGAAGGACCGATAAGAGTGAGCAGGAAAGAGCTGGAATGCCGGTCTTTGCTTTGGCTAGAGATGCGCCTTCTTTCTTCTATTCTATGATTCGATTCTCAATCCTTCTGTCTTGCTGTCTGCCCAATTCCTTCCTCCAGTCCAGGCAAGCATAAAAGTACAGGCAGGAAGGCGTAGGAATAGCAGACGAAATGGAAGAGGGACCGAACCGAAGCTAGGCTAACTTCATCGTTCCCTTTTTGTTCAAGGCGTGGGGTTTCTTCCTTCTCACTTCCCAACGCTATCCGCCCATGCAAGAGCGACAGCTGCCTGCTTTGTAGTCAAGTCAAGAGGAGCTGCTATTCCCTTGTTTAAGTTTAAGTTAAGCAAGAGTCACTCTTTTCCTTTCCTTCGGTTAGCGAAGTTCCCCAGAAAGGGATCTGTCATGGTAGAACCAGAACAGAACCCTTTCTGGGGAACTCCACTATTACCCTGAATGAAGATTGCTCAATTGCTAAGAGAAATCCTATTCCTACTTCCTTTCCCACCCTTTCTTTGAACCTTGAATAGCTGATTGTTAAGTAGACTGATAGAGAAAGATTGACTCACAGAGACTTTCTTTCCAACTGGTACGACATCTAGGGGAAATGAAATGGCAACTCGTATGGTCTGGAACTCTACTATGGATCTAGAATCTTCCCTCGCCTCACTAGGACCACTAGCACAAGCGAGTATAGAGAATACACCACTAGATATCGTTTCGTGGGCAAAGGAAAGGGATAAAAATACGAGTATACTAGAATGAAAGAATTAGACTGAGTACCAAACATCTAAGCCACGAACTACCCTCTTTTCCTTTTTCCTTCTTTTCCTCGCTATCTTTGTCTCAGAAGTTGTTTATAGCCCGAGTTAAGGTATGAGAGAGGTGGCAAGTCCATCCATTGACAAAGAGAATCCAGAATCAATAGAGGTCGATACCTATTATAAATCTTCCAGACCAGAATGCTATTCAAAAGTGCCGGAATCGTAAGGACCATCTCGACTTGAGTTCTCACTTGGCTTGCGCCCTGTTCGAAGTCATTCTCTTTTCCTTTCATTTTGTTTCGGATTCGATCCTTGCCTAGCGATCCGGCACCGGGCTCACAAGCCTGGGGGACAGAGTGGTAGAGGGGGCTATTTCTAAACATCCAGCCAGCTACCATTTCTTTTGGTCTGGGTAAAGAACGAAAGGTAAGGAGCGGGTGGCCTTGCCTCTTTCTCACAAGTTCTTCTCTCGACTGGAACCGATCCCTGGTGTGCGCCTACCTAAAGTGGTGTATGCGATGAACCGAACGTATGCTTCTCTCGGACAAGAACCAGAAGTACATCTTTCCTTGAGGCTTCATGGAAGTAATGGGACCTATGACCAATTGGGATGGAGAGCGGCTATGATGAACTAGAGAAGGGGAGGACCCGAACCTAGCGATCTCTGCTCGTACGTAGACCAAAGGAAGTATGGGGGATCCCTAAACACCAATGAGCATTCCATTCTCCTTCTTTTCTTAAATTAAAGCATCACTTCAGCGGTAATTTTACCCTACCTTCTACTCCGTACTATGAGATAGAGGAAGGCAACCTTTTGAATTGCAAAGCTCTATCCCCCCAACCTTACGTCTATCTCTATATACGAATATAGAAACAAAACCTCTCCTTCCAAAGCCAGGAGTGAGGTGGAAGAAGGGGGTCTTGGCATCAGGCGTATGGAAGAAAGAAGCAAAGCTTGCATGATGAGATGAAGCTCGCGTGGTGCTGTCTAACTAGCAATTATCCTTGGGCTGCCATGTGCCAAAATCAATACTTGAAGGCCTTGCTTTGAATTGGACTTGGTCTACTAATCATCCATCCAGCTCGTATCTATGAAAGGGTAATGAGAAATACTAATGTCAAAGGCCTCTCCCTTATTCATCTATAGGGGGGGAACGGTTTGAGTATGGAATTCTTGAATAAAAACTTGGTCTATGGTGGTGGAAATTTGTTAAATTGATTCGAGTATAGTGAGATCTCTCCCCCACGGGGGTATCCGACATTATTGAGCAGCCTCATCAAGTCTGGAACATCCCTCAGGAGCCTCTTTCCTAATCTTGTGCAAAAAATGTTTAACTATTCCTAGCTCCTATACGCCTGATGAAAGGCTATGGTAGCCTTCCCAGGACTAAGACTTTTTACCCCGGTTAAAGGCCTGTGACTCTGATTCCTCGGTCTCGGGCAGAAGAACCCCATTACTTTCTTTGTAAGGCTGGTTACGGTTACGGTAACCCACGTTCCGTACGCCCCTAATCTCAAGAGCTCAATTCGTTTGCCAGGTAATAAGGAGAGTCGTTAGGCCGCATTCCCTTTAAAGACAATAGAGAAAGGTAGAGATCTTAGTTAACTCGAAAGAGATTGTTGAAGTAAATCTTCAACCATGGTAAGAAGGCAGGGCTCTTAGAGGAAAGCTCTAGCTTTCAGTCCTATCGAAATCTTTTTTTTTTTTACTAATTTGACGGTCTGGTTCTTGCTTTAGTTTCTTCCTTGCGCACACCTTTCTTTGCATAAAAAGAGAGCGTACGGCTAGCATAGGGGCCTTGGTTGGTTCCAAGAACTCTATCCCTAAGACGACCTTGAAATCGTCTAGGGGCGCTACAGTGAAATTACTCGTCTTTTTCTTCCATCCTCCTATTTGTAGCTCCACCTGGGAAACTGGGCTTTTATGGACAAGCTACTCTGGATACTGGTAACTCACCCTGAGTGCCTGCTCAGGTAATGAAAGACAAGTGCTTTCCACTGGAATCACCGCTAGCGGTTCTAGCGGCTACAGTTAAACAAACCATCTGCCTCCTTCGACTGGAGGTCAATAACGGCGGCCAAATCGATAGTCAAGGAGGGGATCTCTTACTTCATTGGAACGGGAACTGACACAAAACTATGGGTAGATCCCTGGTTGAACGGCTCACCGTTGATCTACCAGCCATCTAGGTCCCACCCGACCGCAGTGGAAAGGTTTCCGATCAGCGAGCACCCCGCACACTGGATCGTAGGCAGCAGTGGCCCACCAGTAGGTCTTTTCTTTTGGGCATTCGGATTCGGAAGTTAGAGACTCAATAGGTTGTTTGCCTGTGACTGGCGTTTGTCCCATACAGAAAAACTTCTAGTGGAAGTGAGGCGAGGAAGCAATAGATTCATCTTGTCATGGAAGATAGACATGAAGGCTAAGGCTTTGTAAGAGTGACCGGAGGAGCTAATAGTTTAACCGCCCATGCCGATCTGCCAACTTTCAAGGACTGACTTTCCGCTTACACCTAGTTGTTTCCTGCGGCTCGTCTCACGACTGGGTCAAAGCAGGGTCCAACCAATCTACGCATAGAATAAAGCAATCGTCAACCGAAACAAGATGAACCGCTCGACCTGAAGTAAAGCACTCTGATAGCACTGGCCCTGTTTAAGCTTCGATCAAAGCAATCAGGTATGGTGGCAGTGCACCACCTTGAAGGGCTGAGGCAATGAAATGACTTTTTGAGAAGGATTAGATTAACAGTTAAATATCGTATTCGCCTATAGAATTTCTTATTAAAGCCAATCTATCTACATGATTCTCACATCTTGATCTTTCTACATTCGTATCATTGGGTAAAGCTTTTTTTTCTGTATTATTGCCAGTTGGTTTAGCGCCTCTCTTTCTAGGTGCTAATTCCTGTGATCTGACAGCGAAACTTCACTAGTGACTGATCCGAAAATCCATTTTCTTCCTATGGATATTGACATTTAAAAGCCTGTCTGTCTCCGCTCTATCTTATCTGGAAAGTGTGAAATACACTCCCCTGTTGGTTAAAGCAGACTCCTATGCCTATTCTGATGCGGGGGGATCACCCACCTCTATCTGTTCAAGATTCCTGACCTGACTTAATGCCCTCCTTCCCAACCTTTCCTACAGCATCCATTTCGTCAAAGAAGGACAGAGCAGGCACACTTACTACTCTGATGGGGCCAGGACAGGGAAAAAGTAGCAGCTAAAGGTTTGCTAAAAGGTATTGGCGAGGATCAGATATAGATTGAAAAGAGGAAAAGCTAAGCTAGCTAACGAAGGGGCTGGGATTCGCCTCGCCCTAGTACACCAACCAGGAAGAAAGATTTTGTGCTTTTTCACCTTTCCGCCAAACCAGAACGAGAGCCAATCGGGTCGATCAGAATGTCTTTCTTTCACAGCGCTATAACATTCTCAAGTGTTCTTCTAGTCTGACTATCTCTATTCTAAGTAGCACCCGATAAAGCACATGCTAAGCAGATCTTTACCAAAGCCATATCTTCATAAGCATCCAAAGCTACCTACTCATTGGTAGTGAAAAAGCAACAACATAGATATGTTTACGAAGCCAAGAGCTGCTCGCCACAAGACATTAGGTTGAGAAGTATTTGGTAAACCTAGAGATCTTATTCTGGTAGAGGGTAAATCTTTTTTTTATGCTTCTGCGTATGCTTTTCTTTTAGCATTCGCCTATGCCTGTGAAAGGAAATGCTGCTTTGAGATACATATGGATATCTAGCAGGGCGAAAGAGCAGCAAAAGGATTTGATCTCCTTGCTTCACGAGTGGAAACTCTTTTTCAATTCTTTCTCGGTATACGAGCATGCAAGAGTCCGCCCCTTTTTCTCTCAAGCGGGAGCAGCTGAAAGGCTGGCTAGCAAGCCAGCTAGAAGCTTAAGTGAATCTGTTTTGGCATCTTCTTTTTCTTTTACCGCAACTTATTTTGGTATTAATTAATATACCCCGGACACCGGCCCATGTTTCAAAGCTAGCAAAAAGCTAGCTCTAGTCCTCCATCTTATAGACCTTTGAACAGACTCTCTCTTTAACGGCTTATTTGGTCGGATAAGCTTGATCTTCTTCCTTTTCTTCTGTTGATGCAGAGACTTCCGCTTTTACTGTATACCATATCATTCGATAAAAAAGATCCATTACTTACCTTGTCGACGCTGAACGATAGAACTACCTCGCGTCCTTCCTTGTACACCTACTAGATCCATACTCATATTACGAATGTGTTCACCAGACACCGGCCCGTACTTTTGATTTTCTACCTTGCTTGTGTTTTGACCGGCGCCGGGACGGAGCAAAGGTCGAGAGAAAGAAGAGCTTATTGAACGGAATTTCCAAGGAATATAAAAAAAACTGACAGCTTAGCCAGCCGCTTCAACGGGGCAGTCTGGTTGAACGTCCCATCCATAGGAATAAGACGTAAAACCTTCATGCACCAGTCATGGGCTGGACGAAGCTAAGCTTGCTTTAGGGAGTTCGGAATCGCGAAGATTCGCTGTTTTCCAGCTCACTCTGTCTTGAAACCTAACCTTCCCACAGGATACCGACTTAACACGGTATTATCAGCCCATTTCGAAGTAAGGCGCTGGCGTTTTCTTGCTGGGAGCGAAGAACGAAGTGAGAGGGTTGAAGCTTCCTTGTTAGAGTAAGTTCTTTCATACCTTACTCGCAGAGGATGGAAGAGAATAGCAAGCGCAGGAAAGCGTAAGCGCAACCATCGAACTCAGTAAAGAAAGAGTCTCGTGACCCTTATTAGTAGAGTTGGTCACGAACGATATAAGAGAATTGCTATATCAAGATAAAAAAGCGGTCCTTAGATTTAGGCCTTATCAGAAGCGAGATTTCCTCATGCCGATGAATGATTTGACTTCAATGACGCGTGCTAAGGTTCGAAGACGCTTAGTGTACTACTCCGCCGCTAGTCTTATAGTCCGATGATCTGTTCGGAGATGATCAATCTCCTAGCAAGGATTCGCCACTAGAAGACTCCACTCGGCCAGGAGTGCCCATAAGGTCACGCCTAGACGATTGGACCACGCAGGCATAGACACGAAAGATGACACTAAAACCGAAACGTGGATAACTCTACATTCAGAGAGTACCATGCCCGTATGTATACTGGAGGGTCTATGAAGTTGCCTATGCAAGCATCCGGAGCAAGCGCAAAAGCACAGTACCACTGCAGGTCTCACTTCATCCAACCTTGGTACCGGGACCCCTCAAGGCAGTCCCGCATACCTGGGCATGGGAAGACAACGTCAGGCGGTAGGATATGATCCTTCAGAACTAAATGTTCACGAAGTCTATCCACCACCTGCCCTAAGACCTCAGGGGAAGGCACGAAAGCTACAGTAATCGTTAGCCACAGCGTACACGGCAATATACCGTATAATCGCATACTCCAGAGCCCTCCTACATCGTTTTCCATGTTTGGAAGACCCCAGGGGCCGTGATGCCGCTTTTAAGCCCAAAAGCAGCTAATCTCACTGCGTTAAACGCGCAGTGGGACCTGGTGAGATAACATCAAGTTATACCACCGGTTTCGAATTGTAGCTAACTTTCGAATAGACACGGGAGACGCATCAATTGTCAACCGGTCTAGCCGAAAGCGCTTCGCGAACTCACAGGCACCCTCCCTCGAAGTTATAAACAAAGTTCATAAGAAAGAGAAAGCTACGCATATGAAAGCGAGCGTCGAGCAAAACGCCAAAAGCGGATTGCCGCGCTCCCTTTTAAGCAGCTTACAGTACCCCGCACTGAACGGGAGGGATTTACACGTGGGTACAAAGGACATACCCTGAAGAAGAGATATAGTCCTGACCCTGGGAACGTACCACAATGTCAAGGCTCGAAGAAAGGGCCGCATCTCAGATGCAACTCCCTCAATCAAATCCATTGACACCGGCGGTGATACCTACCGAATCGAACAGTTGCCGCTTCACCCTGGGTGCAAGCTCTATGAGCTTCAACACCGAGAGCAAAGACAAGTACAGCTGCACAACTCGAGGGTCACCAACCCAGATCATCCTCCTCTAAAAGGAAGGTATGATTTGCGGAAGACCCAAACGTGTCAGAGACACGGACGGCGACATAGCACTGGGTATAGAGTCCCCAGCAACAAACTTCTGAAGTGCGACTCTTGATTGCCTCAAATAAAGCGCAAGGAAGAGCCTGCTCAATCCTTTGGCTATGCGCCGACACGCGAACCCAGAACAGGTGGGTGGTTATTCACCACTCCTTGGTCAGACCATCGGTAAGTGAGATGGCCAGTAATAAAAGACTGACCACATCACTTGGAGATCTTCCAAAATCTCCCGCCAAGAGCAAACGACATTGGTCCCCACACAAGAAGTGCGGAGAACACCTAGTCGGGAGCTCTACTCGCCGTGATGGTAGCGATCTTGTGCTACCTGTGGTTGGCGCTGATCGTAGTGACTGACCAGGGCAGCGTATCTGACTCTTCAATCAGACACCTGCTCAGGAGATGGATGAAATGAGACACCTGTTACAGTGTAACCTTCACCCACGCCTGTGGGCCTGAAGGGCTCTCGCCTCCTCAGACTGGGGCTACTAACCCCACATCAGACTGTCTCCACTCTTGACGCCTAGTGTACTTTTTAGTATACCTCTAAAAAGAGAAATTTCTTTTTCATGGATAGATGTCTGCTTTAAAAATAAGGCACTAGGAGAAAGGGCATGCCCCTAATCGTAATCGGATTGAGGGACAGACAGCACATTCAGGCACGGAATCAACTGTGATCAAATAAGCTGTTTTGAGGTCTAGAAGCAAGGTAATGATTGGGGAAGTAACTGAACTGACTTAATCCCGGTATTCGAAGAGCAGAAGGCTGACTAAGGAAAGCAAATGACATTGTGAAAGAGTAGGCAGAGAATGCCATGGTTCTTGTTCAAGAATAAGCCGTTGTCAGACTAGCAATTGAATCAACTGCTATTTCATTCCTAACCGCTGCAAAAGAAAAGACAAGAAGGACGTAAGCGGTGTTAAAGTTAGAAGGCTAACTGCTCTCGTAGTCGTTGCCGCTCTTGGCACTGATTACTTGACTGGCCTTTATGCCCGACCCGGATGTTACTCGTCGAAGAGAAGGGATAATACGGACTAAGAGCAGTTGGAGGAATAGCAGAAGATGCTATTTCATCATCTGTGGCACTGACTTGAGGAATCGAAGGGGCTATAGGGCTAAAAGCGCCTTCGCACATGAAGGCCTTGTTCTTTTCTCTAGCCTGAAGCCGATTACTCGAGATAATCGAAGTGAATACCCCACTCGGCTGTTTTGAAGAAAAAAAGGTTGCTGTAAAAGGAAGTGAGTGCACTACTAGGAGTGAGGCTTTGTTTAGGCTTTCACAAAAGATAAGAAAGCAAAACCCGAAAAATAACACATCGAAAGAATAACTCTTAGGGCTGGTACGTCTCAATGGATGTTTTTGGTAAGCAAATCTCTTCCCTCTGTTAAAGCTACTCGACATTCCGGACTTACCTTATTTCGACATCGGTAATCGGTCTCGGAAACCAACCACTAACTGGAGGGTTACTTTCTCTTTGCCACCAACTCTGATAAAGCATATCGCTAAGCTCAGTCCCTTGCTTGTTCGTTCGAGCAACTACGTACCTTTACAGTCGAGCTACCTTCGTCCCTAAGAAAAGAGGAAGTCCCTCTACGTGGGGGTAGCCGGCATAATAGTCTGATATTTATACTTATGGGTAAGGGCTAGGACACTGTCTTATTTAGCTCCCTTTTCAAAATCAATCTACTCATGTAATTGTGGAGTGAGTTGCTGGTCTACTGGAGCACCGGTTGAGGGCTTCTCGCGTACCGAAGAAAATCAGTCTCCCACCACAGCTGGTCGGTAGGAAGACTTTTTCCTATCTAATTTGACAGTGGAAGGAAAAGATCGAGTCAGTGAAATAAAGCAAAGGCAGTCTTTCACCTCCAATTCTTAATTAAGACTAAAGATGCAACTTACGGCCGTCTCTTCTATAGCTATAGGGCTTCGAGCTGGTACATCATCCACAGCTAGATCATCCTTTAGGAAGTCTATCGAAAGAAAAAGAGGACGAGGTCCTCTTCCCAGGAATTGACTCTTTGATTAGAGACCGTTCACTCACTTCGCTCCCTCTAAATTACTATTTATGTTTGTCTTCCTTCTTGTTTTACTCGCTAAGACCCCCTCCCCTATGTTGATCGAGTGGAGTGACGGAAGAGAGTATGGGCTCATGGACGAAAGGAGTTTGATTTCGCCTAAAGATCTTCGTAAGAATCTATGAGTGACAGCTCGAAGAAAGGGCCCCTAGTCTGGAAAGTGAATCAAACCGGATGGTCCTACCTTAGAAGCAAGGAGAGGGACCAGAGAGAAGCGGTTCTCAGTTGTAGACTATGGGAGCAGCAGTCACAGTGACGTCTTATACAGCCGAACTCACACACCTTAGTCTTTTTTCCACCATCCCCCCATACTAAAGCGTAGCAGAAGCAGCAGCGGTCGGAGACCTAAGAAATGGGGTACTCACCATCCCATGGTGAAAACAAACCCTAACTACCAGTGAAAAAGCTAGTGAATGCTTAGTGACATCGAGGTCCTGCTTCTATTCAAAAGCAGCAAGAAAGCGTAGCGAGGAATGAAGTCTTCTTCTCGAGGAGAGGAAGGTGAAGAAGTCTCACTTCCTACGTTCCAAAGCGGATCGAAAGGAAGAAAAGCTTCTGCAGTAGCATTCTTTGCCCCGAAGCGAAGAAAGCACAGTTCAATATCCCATTCACTCTAGTGTATTCAGCTCCTCTCCCTAACGGCATACAAGCCTCTCATAAGCAAGCAACTGGATGGCCCTCAACAGCCACAAAAATGAGTCTCCTCTCTTGGAAGGCTAACTTCTTCCCACCCTTTCTTTTTTTCTTGTACAGCAGACAACTCTCGTTCGTAGATTGGAAGAGCTAAAGTAACTGTTCGTTGGGGCGGCCCAACTGATAGCACTAAAATGGAATAGAAGAGTTTACCTAAGAGTTTAGACAGTAAACTATAGGACGAGTAGGAAGATTTCTGTTTAAGACTTTAGACTTTAGACTATCTCTGATGATCTGTTAGAGGATGATCAATCCTCTACCAAGGACATCACACTAGAGGACTCTGCGTTTTCCAGGAATGACACGAATGTCATGCCTAGAAAGCTCGACCACCCAATCGTACACACGGAACATAATACCAAAGCGAAAAGTAGATTAATCTACCTTCGGCGAGTACCACGTCCGTATATAGATTGGAGGATCAACAAAGGCCTCTAAGCTGATGCACGGGTCAAGCGCGACGGAACAAGACCACTGTAGGTATGTTAGGTCTTGCTTCATCCATCCTTGATAGAGAGACCACTCAAGGAAGTCTCTCATACCTGGATAAGGGAAGGTAACATCGGGCGGAACGATCGGGTCACGAGGAAGAAAATGTTCACGTAACCGATCGATCACTCGACCTAACACCTCTGGTGAAGGAACAAAACCCACAGCAACCGCTAACCATAGGATACACGGCAACATACCGTAATATCGCATAATCAGTAGACGTCTACACCGCTTTCCGTGTGTGGACGCGGGTCGCGAGGCCGCTTTAAATCCGAATCCAGCTAACCTCAACTGCGTTGAAAGACGCAAAGGAGTTGAAGTGGATAACATCAAGTTATACCACCGGTCCGCAAGCTTTCGAATGGAGAGAGGTGACGCATCAATCGTCATTCTCTTCAGTCGAAAACGCTTCGCGAACTCACAGACACCTTCTTTCGAAGTAAGATACTTCTCAAGTGATATAGACACACCCAGCCTCTCTAATAAAGCGGAGTATGTTATGGCCACGCGGTCGTCCGCGATGACGATATCATCACCGAGGATAGCATAGCGCCGAAACACTTGACCTGGGTAGCACAGTTCTGCCGCGTACCACACCAAAACATGGTGAGATAACGCGAACAGAGGCCACGAGGAGTAGTATCCGTCAGGCTGACCAGTGACAAAGCAAATGTTTCGTCCTTTCTTAACAAATGCTATGTCAAACACATTCGTTCCTAGTGTGGAATTAACCACAGCAGAAGCGAAGGATCGGTCGAAGAGACACTGTACTAGCTCGAATAGAAGAAGAAGTGGCCACCTATCTGTGGCGGACTTCAAATCTAGTGAGTAGACAGTTCCTTCGACACCTCTTAAGCGATCCAACGGAGCTGTCTGGTTAAAGGTACCATCCATAGGAATGGACTTTAAAACGCTAACCATTGATGCATAGGATACAGCAGCCGTTGATTGATATAGTTGCCTACAGCAAACAAACGGCGCTTCCCGTCACCCGTACACGACGCGCACAAGCGGCCCGTGTTAGCAGGGATCTCCATTTGCGACGGATGTGGCAAATAGGGACCAATACGCTTCTCAAAGAACTCCAAACTGAGATGAGTAATCTCACGATTGAAGGAATCGATGGCGTATCTAACATACGGGGCCCACAAGCAGCCCTGAGAGTAGCTTTCACCTTTCGCATGAACAAAGTTCATAAGAAAAGTGAAAGCCGCCAACTCGCATGTAAAAAGCAAACGAAGCGCGTACCGTTTTAGCGGCTCGCCTTGTTCATCAGCGCTCCTTCTTAGCAGCTTAGTGTACCACGCACTCGACGGAACCGACTTCCACGTAGGTACGAAAGACATACCTTGAAGAAAAGGTATGCGATCAACCTTAGGAACATACCGCAGAATCAAAGATCGAAGATGTGGACGCATCTCAGACGCGACCACCATAATCGAATCTATAGATTCAGGAGGTGATGAAACAGAAGCAAACAGTGACTTTCTCACTCTCGGTGCCAACTCTATGAGTTTGGAGATCAAGAATAGAGACATGTACAACTGAATGATCTGGACATCACCAGCTCGAATCTTCCTCCTATGAAAGGATGGAACGATCCGCGGTAGACCCGATCGAGTAAGGGAAACGGACGGCGACATAGACGCAGGGATAGAGTCCCTAGCAACAAACTTTGAAGCGCTACTCTAGCTTGCTTCAAATAGAGAGAAAGGAAGAGATTGCCTGATCCTTTTGCTATTCGCCGACACGTGGCCCAGAACAGGTGTGTGGCAATACACCTAGACTTTAGAGTTTCTTTTTTGATTTTTCATAAACTATTGTTGAAAAGAGTTAGTCTGAAATGTAGTATGTGGGGCTATTTATTTTGTTTTCAAAGTTCTGTTAGGTTCTTAGTAGCAGTCGGCGACCTTCTTGATTCTTCTCCCAAAGTCCGTCGGGCCGACGACAACCCGCGGCTTCCATAGCAAGACCTAACGAGAGATTTCTCTCTCTCCCTCACTTTTTGGCGCCAAAAACCTGTCAGTCCGGCCAGGGCGCACAGAGGTGTGGTCCGGGTTCACAAAACAAAACCATGAAAAAGTCTTTCCATTTTCATACTAAACTAATTTATCTTTCTATCCTTATCCTCCTTTTCCTTATCTTCCTTTTTAAGAATGAAGCAGAGGAGCTGAAAAATAAGAATTTGCAGATTCAAGCTAGCAATCCATGCATCTAGCTCCTCATAATCTTTATACAAAAATAAGCGAAAAAGCAGATATAATAGGAAGAAGTAAATAGCACGAAGGCTAGTTTTGGACTCAGAAATAACCTTTGAGAGTTTTTCTCCCTGAATGAAACGGATAATCCATAACGAGATAAGGAACAAAAGATTAAAACCAATGAAATAAAGAGTGATTTTTGGGGGGATTTCCCCTTCTTTGCTTAGAATGAAACCTAAAAAAACATTTGGCAAAAAATATAAAAAAAATGATAAGTCTGTCTTACTGAGAAACAAAAATTGTATAGCTCCCGCTGCGGCTAAAGCCAAAACAAAAACTACAACGAGATGAATATCGCGAAGATTTAGATTGTAGACATAGAGACAAAAAAGAATGAAGAGGAGAATTATAGAGAAGAAGATCCCCTTTTTCTCTAAAAACTGTGCTT